TTCACCCAATATGTTTGATCTTTGTGAGAACCATGCGAATCCCCGCACTACTGGATTCACATGGTTCTCACTGGTTCATATAAAGTTTTTTTATATACAAACAACATATTCTATTTCTATTTCTATTTTAAAATTCGCAAGAACCTTTCTTGAATTCAATTAGATGTTAACGTAAATGAACCATAACTATGTAGCCCTATTCCTAATAGATTGACCCCAAAATAGCATATCCAAATTATAAGAAAGCCCATAGACGCCACAATTGCGGAAATTTCAACCTGTAAATTTCTATTGGTTCTAGTATGTAAATAAACCGCAAATACGATCCAAGTAATAAATGCCCAAGTTTCCTTTGGGTCCCAATTCCAATAGGACCCCCATGCTTCATTAGCCCATACTGCTCCTGAAAGAATACCTATAGTTAAAAAGAGAAAACCTAGACTAATCACACGATAACTCCAATAATCCAACTGGTGAATCAATTGGGACCTGTAATAATTGTTAGCAGAAAAAAAAGAAGCATTTCCTAAAAAATTGTTTCTTTCATTTATGTATTGTATTTCACCAAAAGAAAGTTCCTCGTTTAGTTTTAATAAAAAAGTATTCCTCTTACAAAAAAAATTTATGTTTTTTCGAAATGTAAGGACCAGAAGTGCTACTGATAATAATGATCCACATAAAAGAGCTGCATAGCCCAATATCATCATACTTACGTGCATTATTAACCACTCGGATTGGAGAGCGGGTACTAATATTGCGGATTGATGTATTTCAGTTAAAAGACCCGAAGTAGCAAAGCCTTGGGTAAAAATAACACTTGACACAGTTATTGTGCTTAAATGGCTTTTTTTTTTTTTGAAATATGGAACTATCTGAATAACTGATAAACTCCAAGAAAGAAAGATTAATGATTCATATAAATCACTTAGTGGGAAATGCCCCGAATAAATCCAACGAGTGACTAATAATACGGTTATACATAAAAAAGTAGCTATCATTCCCTTTTCTGACGAATCATTTAGTTTTATGATTTCATCGATTAATAAAGTTATCAAATGAATTGTAATTACAACGGAAACGATCGAAAAGGAAATATGAGTTAATATATGCTCTAAAGTTGAAAATATCATAAAAATTTTAAAAAGGAGGAATCCTGAAATATAAATCAGGAGTTGAATTCATTCTAGAATTTATAATATATTGTATCTATTTTCGAAGAGAAGGTCTGCCGCCACTCGGACTCGAACCGAGATGCTCTCGCACTGCTTCCTAAGAGCAGCGTGTCTACCGATTTCACCATAGCGGCTTGTTCGAATTCATAATAGCCTATTCATAGTCAATCGTCGAGATTTAAGGAGTCAACTAAATGAAATCTTTTTAGTCAAAATGAAAATGGATGAATAAAACTTTGTTCAAATACAAATTCGAAGGTTCATTATTCATTATTATGGGGTATGGGTTTTATTTACCTTAGTGCTTTGGTGTAGTTTATGCTCTTCTATAATTCAATAGAATCGAACTATTGAAACTATAAACTTCAACCCTCTAGTTATTGATAGAACTATAAAAAATTTCTTTATTCTTTTTCATAAAAGATTTATCATTTATATTATTTCCTAAAAGTTAAAAAATGTATTTTACCAATGAACAAAAAATAAGACCCCCTTTTTATTATTTATTACTCAAAACTTGCACATTAATTCGGACAAAAAATTCCAGGCTTTTGTCGGTTGGGTTGAAAGAGACATATAAATGGGAAATATATATATATATATTCTAATAGATTAATTCAGAGAAATTCAGATAAATAAGAAGTCAGAAAGTTACACAAAAAATTTTCAAAATAAATGAATAAATTAATTTCAACGATGTATTAATTTTAACTAAAGATCTCTTTTTTACCCTTCTTCAATATATCAATATATATATTCATATTTATAATTTATTTCTATATATATATAGAAAAACGTCGATTATTGTAATTGTGACAAACAGGTTGATGGGGAAAAAAGACTCCCCCATCTCCCAAACAAGAAAATATACTAACAAGGGCTCAAGTTTTGTATCTTGTCTTTATTCTTTTTTCAAAAGCTTTTTATAATTTACTAACCCCTAAACCGAAGAATTATTATTATACATATCCTAATAGCGAAGCGAGTTCTAGTTCATATTGATTAGCCACAAACAATAGGTTTGTTGATTTCCTATTAAGAATGAAATGGGCCTATTTTTCTATTCGGATTATTCCAATGTTTTATTTTATGACTTTTTTTGTCGCACAAAAAAACTTTTTGAGTTTCCGGTAGAAAGAGATTTACCTAATGACAACGCTTTTAAGGCTGCCCAATATCCCTTCCCTTTCCAAATATTTTTACGAATACGCTTTTTTGATATAGAAGTACGTTTTTTTGGAACTGCCATTTAAAAATTAAGAGGTTACTCGTTGTTATAGTTGGATGTGAAAGACATCTATTGGTCAAAACGAATATATTCATTATCTAGTTATTTTCTAGAGAATAATTAGATAATATAATATATATTATCTAGAGAAAACAAAAAAAAAAAAATATATATAGATAAAAAATATGCGAAAATAGTACAAAATCTTACTATAAAAATATAATATAATTTTTTTTCTACATAAAATAGACCGAAGGATTTAAGAACCCTTTAAGAACCCATTGCCTAATGAAAAGCCTAATTAAAACTTTAATTTTTTCTATTAATTGGTCAAACTTGAGTAAAGAATACTTCGAAATTCCATTTTAAAATTCGAATCAAACTAGTAATTAAAGTAATGAATCTGTTAAAAGATACACGTTTTGTTAAAAAAATCTTCGTTATTTTTTTATTAAATTTGATTTTATTTTACCCCCTTTTTTGATAAATATAAATGATAAATATAAAAATAAATCTTATAGAAAATATAAAATGTTAGATATTATAGCGTTTCCTATAAATGTTTTTTTATTGAAACGGAAACTAATCAATCAGTTTCATACTGAAACTAGTTAATGATTTGGAACAAACTGACTAAAAAGCGAGATTTGTACAAAAATTGTACCTTAGTTAATCCTATGATTCATATCGATTCATATCAGATTTCTTTTTAGTGTAATTCTTTATCATTACTTTATGAATATAAAGTGATTTAATAATAATGAAATTTTGTATTTTCGTTATTTTAAGAAAAATCTTAGTTAATAACTAAATTTGTATAAACAAATCTTAGTTAATAACTAAATTTGTATAAACAAATCTTAGTTAATAACTAAATTCGCTTTTTATGAGCAAGTAGGTCATATCATTTGCCTAATTGTAACTTCTTTATTTTAATATTTAATTTGGAAAGACCCAGATAATATATAAAATTCGAAAAATATCTTTAAGTTAGTACATCTCTTGATTTTTTTATTGACCCCTTTTGTTTTGAAATTGAAAGGGGGTAGGATCCGGTAAATCGGAAACAATCAATTAAGAATAAAAAACTTTTTTATGGAACAGACATATCAATATTCGTGGATAATACCTTTCCTTCCACTTCCAGTTCCTATGTTAATAGGAGCGGGACTTCTTCTTTTTCCGTCGGCAACAAAAAGTCTTCGCCGTATGTGGGCTTTTCAAAGTGTTTTTTTGTTAAGTATAGTCATGCTTTTTTCGATCAATCTGTTTATTCAGCAAATAAATGGCAGTTCTATCTATCAATATGTATGGTCTTGGATCATTAATAATGATTTTTCTTTAGAATTCGGTTACTTGATCGACCCGCTTACTTCTATTATGTCAATATTAATCACTACTATTGGAATTATGGTTCTTATTTATAGTGATAATTACATGTCGTATGATCAAGGATATTTGAGATTTTTTGCTTATATGAGTTTTTTCAGTACTTCTATGTTAGGATTAGTTACTAGTTCTAATTTGATACAAATTTATATTTTTTGGGAATTGGTAGGAATGTGTTCATATCTATTAATAGGGTTTTGGTTCACACGGCCTGTTGCTGCAAATGCTTGCCAAAAGGCATTTGTAACTAATCGCGTTGGGGATTTTGGTTTATTATTAGGAATTTTAGGTTTTTATTGGATAACAGGGAGTTTCGAATTTCGAGATTTATTCAAAATATTCAATAACTTGATTTCTAATAATCATAATGAAGTCAATTTTTTATTTGTTACTTTCTGTGCCGTTCTATTATTTTCCGGTGCGGTTGCTAAATCTGCACAATTTCCCCTTCATGTATGGTTACCGGATGCCATGGAGGGGCCTACTCCTATTTCGGCTCTTATACATGCTGCTACTATGGTAGCTGCGGGCATTTTTCTTGTAGCTCGGCTTATTCCTCTTTTCATAGTCATCCCTCACATAATGAATTTCATCTCTTTGGTAGGAGTAATAACAATATTATTCGGGGCTACTTTTGCCCTTGCTCAAAAAGACATTAAGAGAGGTTTAGCCTATTCCACAATGTCTCAATTGGGTTATATGATGTTAGCTCTAGGTATGGGGTCTTATCGAAGTGCTTTATTTCATTTGATTACTCATGCTTATTCGAAAGCATTATTATTTTTAGGATCCGGATCCGTTATTCATTCAATGGAAACTCTTGTTGGATATTCTCCAAATAAAAGTCAGAATATGGTTTATATGGGGGGTTTAACAAAACATATCCCAATTACCAAAACTGCTTTTTTATTAGGTACACTTTCTCTTTGTGGTATTCCGCCTCTTGCTTGTTTTTGGTCCAAAGATGAAATTCTTAATGATACTTGGTTGTATTCACCAATTTTCGCAATAATAGCTTGGTTTACAGCGGGATTAACCGCATTTTATATGTTTCGAATCTATTTACTTACTTTTGAAGGACATTTAAACGTTCATTTTCAAAATTATAGTGGCAAAAAGAATACTCCCTTATATTCAATATCTCTATGGGGTAAAGAAGATTCAAAAAAAATTAACAAAAATTTTCGTTTATTAACGTTATTAACAATGAA